ACGAATTTTTCTTTTTATAAAATTGATAAACAGAAGAAGTTTATTCTTTATTTCCAATTTCAAGATTTAAAGTCAAATTAGAAAATTCAAACAAATTATAAGACAAGAAAAAGATAATAAACGAAGAATAAGAAAGAAGTAGATTATCATACATATATCTAAGTGAAGATATAGAATAAAGTGCAAGGAGTGTAGAACTAAATGGACTTATTCTATATCCATCCTCACTTAGATATACTTAGTATATAGAAATCTCATTTAAATATACTTAGTATATAGAAATTCTAATGATTAATTAGAATGATTATAAGATATCTTCATAAGAATTTAGAATAATAGAACGATAACAAGTAAAAGTAAAAAAGAAAGATATAGAACAATAAATATAATAAATATAATAAAGAAAAGAACAGGTACAAATATTAAATTGAAATATTAAATTGATTAAATTGGGGTGCCCGTTTTATGACATTTCTCAACAGCTTTCCCTCTATTTTGGTGCCTTTAGTAGGCTTAGTATTTCCGGCAATTGCAATGTCTTCTTTATTTCTTCATGTTCAAAAAAACAAGATTTTTTAGATCCGATGGAGGTAATTTTCATCTATTTTTTTTTTTAAAGACTTAGACTTGGATCATAAGACAGATATCCATTTAGTATAATATGGTATAAGGTTAAGGTGCGGATTCCTTGAAACATAAATGAAATGGTTCTTATGCGGGTGTAAATATGATATATGAGTAAACAAACTATTTCGAATAAATGAACTATTTCAAAATATTTGAAAAGAAATCGAGATTGGTTCGGTGCCTGAAAAAACGCAAAGCCAATGTATCCATATGTGTGTAGTATAGGATAGGGGATCATATAATATAAAGGGGGCTCCTATTATTTTAGATCTAACGAATTGAATCAATTGCTACTAAAGATTCATATGCGAATAGTGCGAGTTGATGAAAGTTACTTCAGAAACAAAAAAAAGAAAGTCAAATTTATTTGGGCTAGTTTCCCACTTCCAATAAAATGCAACTGGATCTAGTATGAGTTGGCGATCAGAACATATATGGATAGAACTTATAGTGGGGTCTCGAAAAACAAGTAATTTCTGCTGGGCTTTTATACTTTTTTGGGGTTCATTGGGGTTTTTCTTAGTTGGAATTTCCAGTTATCTTGGCAGAAATTTGATATCTTTATTTCCGTCTCAACAAATAATTTTTTTTCCGCAAGGGATCGTGATGTCTTTCTATGGGATCGCCGGTCTATTTATTAGTTCTTATTTGTGGTCCACAATTTCGTGGAATGTAGGTAGTGGTTATGATCGATTCGACAGAAAAGAAGGAATAGCCTGTATTTTTCGTTGGGGATTTCCTGGAAAAAATCGTCGCATCTTCCTCCGATTCCTTATGAAAGATATTCAGTCTATCCGAATAGAAGTTAAAGAAGGTATTTATGCTCGACGTGTCCTTTATATGGAAATCAGAGGACAGGGGTCCATTCCTTTGACTCGTACTGATGAGAATTTGACTCCGCGAGAAATTGAGCAAAAGGCAGCGGAATTGGCCTATTTCTTGCGTGTACCAATTGAAGTATTTTGAAATGAACTTAAGAATGAACTTTTTTAGTAGGAGGTAAAAATCCAAGAGTCCTCTTTTTTTCTATAGTATAACTTAACTGAAATTTCTTCAAAATACTGATGAACCAAAGAAAACGTATATTCTATATACGAAACAATTCAAAAATTAAATCTTTTTTGTCCACAAATTTATCCTATGTAAATCCACTCAATTCAGTAACAAGAGAAGTAACAAATCTAAATAATAGACTGATCCTCAATAGATCAAAACAAAAGCATTTCGGAAAAGAAAAAGAAGATCTAAAAGATATAGAATAAACAAATCATCTTTTCCTTTTCAATATTTGAAATTGTCGATGTCGATAGGGGTAGATTATATCTTGCAAATTATCTCTTGTTAATCGATGTTTCTTTTTATCCTTTTTGTGCTCTTTAATGAGTAAAGGACAAAGGATTGGACCACTTAGGAAGTTTTCTGTCTTATTTTTGCTTTTGCCACTCGTTTTTGATCACCCCATCACAATATTCTTCAGAAATTTCTTTCAATCCTTCCTGTGGATTATGGGCAGTCGGCCCATTTTTTTTTTTTTTTTTTTTTTCAAAATATTTGAGATTTTGATAGAAAGGAATTTTTTCATGTTTAAATTCGAATTTGAAGTGGCTCTTGGGGCATTTATCGAAAAGAGGGAATTGCTTCGAATTTAAGCACTTGAGATATCTGAAAACAATATTCTTTTTTCTTCATTCGTGTAATTTTTCATTTTTCTTAGGTTATTTCTGTATTCTTTTGAATTCAAGAACTAACCATTGACTCACAAACACAAATAAAAAAGGGAATAGCTTCGTAGATTCGAAGTCTTGCAATACATGCTTGATACTTGATAGAAATATTAGATCGTATAAAATCGACAAATGAGGTGGGTTCATTAAAATTCACAGACGAAAAAATGAAAAAAAAAAAAGCATTCATTCCCCTTATATATCTTACATCTATAATATTTTTGCCCTGGTGGATCTCTTTTTCATTTACTAAAAGTCTGGAATCTTGGGTTATTCATTGGTGGAATACTAGTAAATCCGAAACTTTTTTAAATGATATTCAAGAAAAGAGTATTCTAGAAAAATTCCTAGAATTAGAGGAACTTTTCCTGTTGGACGAAATGATAAAAGAATACCCGGAAACACATCTACAAAGGTTTCGTACCGGAATTCAAAAAGAAACGATCCAATTGATCAAGATGCACAATGAGGATCATATCCATACGATTTTGGACTTCTCGACAAATATAATCTCTTTCGTTATTCTAAGTGGTTATTCTATTGTAGGTAATGAAGAACTTATTATTCTTAATTCTTGGGTTCAAGAATTCCTATATAACTTAAGCGACACAATAAAAGCTTTCTCTATTCTTTTATTAACCGATTTATGTATAGGATTCCATTCACCGCACGGTTGGGAACTAATGATTGGCTCTGTCTACAAAGATTTTGGATTTGCTCATAACGAGCAAATTATATCTGGCCTTGTTTCCACTTTCCCGGTCATTATCGATACAATTTTTAAATATTGGATTTTTCGTTATTTAAATCGTGTATCTCCGTCACTCGTAGTGATTTATCATTCAATGAATGACTAAAAAAGGATTCATGGATCCAATTATAATCTTTGTTATTTTGTACACAAGCAAAACATTCAAAATCTTACTTTTTTTATACACTTACACTTTTTCTATACATCCATCGGATTCTTCCTATATTTTAGTAAAAAAAAATTAGTAAAAAAATTCAGTAAATAGCAGCATCATGGATAGGGAACTATACTAGCGACCTACCTAATTTTATTGTAGAAATTTAGCCATTTTCGGAATCAACGATTGGACCATGCAAATTAGAAAGGCATTCTCTTGGATAAGGGAAGAGATTATTCGTTCTATTTCTGTATCGCTCATGATATATATAATAACTGGGGCCCCCGTTTCAAATGCCTATCCCATTTTTGCACAGCAGGGTTATGAAAATCCACGCGAAGCAACTGGCCGTATTGTATGTGCCAATTGTCATTTAGCTAATAAGCCCGTGGATATTGAGGTTCCACAAGCAGTACTCCCGGATACTGTATTTGAAGCAGTTGTTCGAATTCCTTATGATATGAAACTCAAACAAGTTCTTGCTAATGGGAAAAAAGGAGCTTTGAATGTAGGGGCTGTTCTTATTTTACCCGAGGGGTTTGAATTAGCCCCTCCCGATCGTATTTCGCCAGAGATGAAAGAAAAGATGGGTAATCTGTCTTTTCAGAGTTATCGCCCCAATAAAAAAAATATTCTTGTGATAGGTCCTGTTCCTGGTCAGAAATATAGTGAAATCACTTTTCCTATTCTTTCTCCAGACCCCGCTACTAACAAAGATGTCCACTTCTTAAAGTATCCCATATACGTAGGTGGAAACAGAGGAAGGGGTCAAATTTATCCCGACGGGAGCAAGAGTAACAATACGGTTTATAATGCTACAGCAGCAGGTATAATAAGCAAAATCATACGAAAAGAAAAAGGAGGTTACCAAATAACTATAACGGATACGTCAGAGGGACGTCAAGTCATTGACATTATACCTCCCGGACCAGAACTTCTTGTTTCAGAAGGCGAATCCATAAAACTTGACCAACCATTAACGAGTAATCCTAATGTTGGTGGATTTGGTCAGGGAGACGCGGAAATAGTACTTCAAGACCCATTACGGGTCCAAGGCCTTTTGTTCTTCTTAGCATCTGTTATTTTGGCACAAATCTTTTTGGTTCTTAAAAAGAAACAGTTTGAGAAGGTTCAATTGTCCGAAATGAATTTCTAGATCTGCGGATTTATCAACATCAAGTTCTTCAAAAGAACCCTTTTTTTGTAATTATGTATGAAAAAAATTGTGAAAAATTGCTTTTGTTTGTATTGTTTTTATACTATTATACCGGCTTTCTAGCTTTTGGAAATTACTGGTACCCCATTTTTAGTCATAGTATGTATATTGGTAAGAAGACTATCTGACTTTATTCCCTCGTTTGCTTTTTTTTTAATCGAAATTGCAACGATGTGGTTTTATGTCACGTCACTAGTGTCAGATTTAACTGTCATAGCATCTATCAATAGCTTTTTTTCTATTCTAATAAAATCCAATTCGACTAGATCCTAAGATAATTAAGCGGAAAAGGAAGGGCTAAATGAGGGAAACAGGGGATTCTAAGAGGTATTATTCTATTCGTCTTTCTAGTCTTCGACCCAAGAAAAGGGATGGGGAAATTCCTTTTCTTGGGTCGAAATAATAATGATTCTTGATCCATTCGTTTAAGATTCCTATTCTTAGTTCCTATTTTTTCCAGGTTTATCATAACTTCCCTTTCGATTTTATACGTATAAATTTCTCAAATTTATACGTATAAAATCG